TTTTTTTTTGATACCGTTCTAACTGATCTTAACAATAAAACAATTCGAACAAAACCTATTGCAATAAACGAAATCAGTAAAAAAGTTTCTCGATGGTCATACAAATTAATCAACGAGTTAGAACAAATGGAGGGCGAAACCGAAGAAAGTGTAGTACTGGATCATGAGATTCGTTCACGAAAATGCAAACGTGTAGTTATTTTTAATAAAAACCTACAAAATACTGATACTTATCAAAATTTCAAAGAGACTGAAAATAATGATAATGATGAAACAGACGAAGTGGCTTTAATACGTTATTCGCAACAATCCGATTTTCGTCGAAATATAATTAAAGGATCTAGGCGTGTCCAAAGGCGTAAAACAGTTATTTGGACACCCTTTGAAGCAAATGTACATTCCCCCGTTTTTTTGGACCGAATAGACAAAGCCACTTTTTTTTCTTTTGATATATTTGAGCCGATAAAAATAATTTTTAAAAATTGGGTATGGAAAAATACAGAATTAAAAATTTCGGATTATACAAAGAAAAAGACAAATTATAATTATACAGAGAAAAAGACAAAAGAAAATGATAAAAAAAAAGAAGAAAGAAAAAGAAGAGAAAAAGAAAGAAGAGAAAAACAACGTATAGAAATAGCAGAAGCCTGGGATAGCATTCTATTTGCTCAAGTAATAAGAGGTATTCTATTAATAACCCAATCTTTTTTTAGAAAATATATATTATTACCCTCATTAATAATAGCTAAAAATAGCGCTCGTATACTATTATTTCAATTTCCCGAATGGACCGAAGATTTAAAGGATTGGAATAAAGAAATGCATATTAAATGTACTTATAATGGGATTCAATTATCAGAAAAAGAATTTCCAAAAAACTGGTTAACAGACGGTATTCAGATAAAAATCCTATTTCCCTTTTATCTGAAACCTTGGCATAAATCTAAGACACGAAAAACTTATAACAATCTAACAAAAAATAAAGGACAAAAAAATGATTTTTGTTTTTTAACAGTTTTGGGAATGGAAACGGAACTTCCTTTTGGTTCTCCTCAAAAACAACTTTCATTTTTTGAACCCATTTTTAAAGAACTCAAAAAAAAAATTAGAAAATTGAAAAAGAAATGTTTTCAAGTTTTAATAATTTTAAAAGAAAACACAAGATTTTTTTTTAATGCCTCAAAAGAAACAAAAAAATGGGTTATTCAAAGCATTCTAGTTCTAAAAAAAAGAATAAAAGAACTCTCAAAACTAAACCCCATTTTATTATTTGGATTACGAGAAATATATGAAGTGAGCGATGTTGAAATTCAAAAAGAAAAAGATTCGAAAATTAGTAATGAAATAATTTACGAATCACCTATTCAAATTCAATGTACGAATTGGATAAATGATTCATTGACAAAAAAAAAAATACAAGATCTGACTGATAGAACAAACACAATCCTAAATCAAATAGAAAAAATTTCAAAAGACAAAAAAAAAATATTTATATCTGAGGATATAAATATTAGGTCTAAGAAAATTATTTATAATGATAAAAGATTGGAAGTGCCAACAAATATTTTGCAGATATTAAAAAGAAAAAATGTTCGACTAATTCGTAAAGTAAATTCTTTTCGAAAATTTTTAATTGAAAAGATCTATATAGATATCCTTTTATGCATTAAAAATTTTCCTAAAAAAAATACACCACTTTTTTTTCTTGAATCAACAAAAAAAATTATTAATAAATACATTTACAATAATCAATCTATTTCCAATGATGAAACAAATCAAGAAGGAATTGATAAAACAAAACAAAATGGAATTCACTTTATTTCAACTAGAAAAAAATCATTTTATAATATTAGTAATAAGAATAAGAGCTCACAGATTTTTTATAAATTATCTTACTTGTCACAAGCATATGTATTTTACAAATTATCACAAACTCCAGTTTTTAACTTCTCTAAGTTAAGATCTGTCTTTGAATATAACGGAACATCCTTTTTTCTTAAGAATGAAATAAAAGATTATTTTTTTGGAACAAAGGAAATAGTTCATTCCAAATTAAAACATAAGAATTTCTCCAATTTAGAAATGAATCAATGGAAAAATTGGTTAAAGAGTCATTATCAATATGATTTATCTCAAATTAGATGGTCTAGTAGATTAGTACCAAAAAAATGGCGAGATACAGTCAATCACCGCTCTATAGATCAGAATAAATATTTAAACAAATGTGATTCATACAAAAAAACCCGATTAATTAACTACAAAAAACAAACAAATTTGGAAGAAGACTCATTACCGAATCAAAAAAAAAATGTTAAAAAACAATATAGATATGATAATTTATCGTATAAATTTATTAATTATAAAGATAAGAAAAACTCATCTATTTATAGATTTCCATTACAAATAAATAATAACCAAGATTTTTTTGATAATTACAACACACATAAACGAAATTTATTTAATAGGTTTAATAGGATAGTGAATACCCCTATCCATAATTATCTAGTAGAAGATAATATTATAGATAAGAACAAAAATATGGATAGAAAATATTTGAATTGGATAATTCTCAATTTTGGTCTTAAAAAAAAAGTCGATATTGAGGCCTGGATCAATATGGATATTGACACCAACAGAAATAAATATACTAAGAGTAGGACTAATAATTATCAAAAAATTGAAAAAATTGCTAAGAAAGTTCTTTTTTTTCTACCAATTTATCAAAATCAAGAAATCAACTTATCCAATAAAAAAACACTTTTTGATTGGCTGAAACTGAATGAAGAAATACTAAGTTGTCCCCTATCAAATCTGGAACTTTGGTTTTTCTCAGAATTTTTGATACTTTATAATGTGTATAAGATTAAACCATGGACCATACCAATCAAATTACTTCTTTTTAATTTAAATGAAAATCAAGGAGAAAAAGAATCTGCAGACCAAGCAGATTTTGAATCAATTTTTTCCAATCAAGAAAAAGCTGTTGAAGAAAATTATTTGGGATCAAAAAAGAAAAAAGATAAAAAACAATACAGGATAGAAGCAGAATTTGGTTTTTTACTAAAAAGGTATTTGCGTTTTCAATTGAGATGGGATTCTTTTTTAAATCAAAAAATGATCAATAACATCAAAGTATATTGTCTACTGCTTAGACTGATAAATCCAAAAGAAATTACTATATCCTCTATTCAAAGGAGAGAAATTAATCTGGATATTCTAATGGTTCAGAAAGATTTCACTTTTACAGAATTGATCAAAAAGGGAATATTGTTTATCGAACCAGTTCCTTTGTCTATAAAAAAAGAAGGACAATTTATTATGTATCAAACCATAAGTATTTCGTTGGTTCATAAGAGTAAGCAAACAATTAATAAAAGGTACCGAGAAAAAGGTCATGTTGATAAGCAGAATTCGGATGAATTCATCCCAAAATATCAAAAGATAACTGGAAATAGAGACAAAAATAATTATGATTTGTTTGTTCCTGAAACTATTTTATCCCCCAGACGTCGTAGAGAATTGAGAATTCTAATTTATTTCAATTCTAAGAATAAAAATGATATACCTAAAAACACAAGATTTTTTAATGGAAATAAGGCAACCAATCAAGTTTTTGATAAAAACAAAAAAGAAAAAAATAAACTAATTAAATTAAAGTTCTTTCTTTGGCCTAATTATAGATTAGAAGATTTAGCTTGTATGAACCGCTATTGGTTTGATACCAATAACGGCAGTCGTTTCAGTATGGTAAGAATAGATATGTATCCACGATTGAAAATGAATTAATGGTACATTTTTACTCTATTTTCTATATCCTGTTGGGTCGGGTCTATAAAGGCAAAGAGATGCATACATTGTTTTACATTCCATTCTGATAGATGCTATTCATTTAATTTGAATGACATATTAATTAGATCTCGAAAGGATCAACAAAATCTTCTTATTTTCGTTTTTGTTATAAATTTTTATCTTTGGTGAGTGCAGAAAACCATCTTTTTTGATACCAAGTCGAATCCCAATAAAAAAATTTGAAATTATTAACGAAATTAAGATTCTTGTATATATCAAATTAAAATAAGTGGCATTATTATTATTGATCAATAAAAAAATCTATCACTAAAAAGAGAGCAAGTGAGGGGAGAGAGTATTTCATTTTATGGTAAAAAAATCATTAATCTCGGTTATTTCGCAAGAAGAAAAAGACGAAAACAGAGGGTCTGTTGCATTTCAAATAAAAAGCCTCACCGATAGGATACGAAAACTTTCTTCCCATTTGGAATTGCACAGAAAAGACTATTCATCACAGAGGGGCCTACGGAAAATTTTGGGAAAACGCCAACGGATGCTGTCTTATTTGTCAAAGAAAAATCGAATATGTTATAAAGAATTAATTAATCAGTTGAATATTCGGGAATCAAAAACTCGTTAATTTGAAATTTGAAGATGCATTTTGAATTATTTGATTTATTAGATCTTGAATTTTAATGAACTTATTTACGTTTTCAGCAATTCATGAAAGAATGAATCGAGGAAAAACCTATGAATATACCAGCTACAAGACAAGACCTTATGAAAGTAAATATGGGCCCCCACCACCCATCAATGCATGGTGTTCTTCGACTCATCGTTACTCTCGATGGTGAAGATGTTATTGACTGTGAACCAATATTGGGCTATTTACACCGAGGGATGGAAAAAATTGCGGAAAACCGAACAATTATACAATATCTGCCTTACGTAACACGTTGGGATTATTTAGCTACTATGTTCACAGAAGCAATAACCGTAAATGGACCGGAACAGTTGGGAAATATTCAAGTACCTAAAAGAGCCAGCTATATTCGAGTAATTATGCTGGAGTTGAGTCGTATAGCTTCTCATCTGTTATGGCTTGGTCCTTTTATGGCAGATATTGGTGCACAGACCCCTTTCTTCTATATTTTCAGAGAAAGAGAGTTAGTATATGATCTATTTGAAGCTGCCACCGGTATGAGAATGATGCATAATTATTTTCGTATCGGAGGAGTAGCGACTGATCTACCTCATGGCTGGATAGATAAATGTTTGGATTTTTGCGATTATTTTTTAACGGGAGTTACTGAATATCAAAAACTTATTACACGAAATCCTATTTTTTTAGAACGAGTTGAGGGAGTAGGCATTATTGGTAGAGAGGAAGTAATAAATTGGGGTTTATCAGGACCAATGCTGCGAGCTTCCGGAATACAATGGGATCTTCGTAAGGTTGATCATTACGAGTGTTACGACGAATTTGATTGGGAAGTACAGTGGCAAAAAGAGGGAGATTCATTAGCTCGTTATCTAGTCCGAATTGGTGAAATGACCGAATCCATAAAAATTATTCAACAGGCTCTCGAAGGAATTCCGGGGGGGCCATATGAGAATTTAGAAATTCGATACTTTGATAGAGAAAGGAATCCAGAATGGAATGATTTTGAATATAGATTTATTAGTAAAAAACCGTCTCCTACATTTGAATTGCCAAAACAAGAACTCTATGTGAGAGTCGAAGCCCCAAAGGGAGAATTAGGAATTTTTCTGATAGGGGATCAGAGTGTTTTTCCTTGGAGATGGAAAATACGCCCGCCAGGTTTTATCAATTTGCAAATTCTTCCTCAGTTAGTTAAAAGAATGAAATTGGCTGATATTATGACGATACTAGGTAGTATAGATATCATTATGGGAGAAGTTGATCGTTGAAATGATAATTGATACAAACGAAGTACAAGATATCAATTCTTTTTCTAGATTCGAATTTATTAAAGAGGTCTATGGAATTATATGGATCCTTATTCCTATTTTGACTCTTGTATTGGGAATCACAATAGGTGTACTGGTAATTGTATGGTTAGAAAGAGAAATATCTGCAGGAATACAACAACGTATTGGACCTGAATACGCCGGTCCTTTGGGAGTTCTTCAAGCTCTAGCAGATGGGACAAAACTACTTTTCAAAGAAAATCTCCTTCCATCTAGAGGAGATACTCGTTTATTCAGTATCGGACCATCCATAGCAGTCATCTCCATTTTAGTAAGCTATTTAGTAGTCCCTTTTGGATATCACCTTGTTTTAGCGGATCTTAATATCGGTGTTTTTTTATGGATTGCCATTTCAAGTATTGCTCCCATTGGTCTTCTGATGTCAGGATACGGATCAAATAATAAATATTCCTTTTTAGGTGGTCTACGAGCTGCTGCTCAATCGATTAGTTATGAAATACCATTAACTTTATGTGTATTGTCAATATCTCTACGTGTGATTCGTTGAGACATAAATTTTTCTCTATTCCTTCCTCTCTAGAAAAGGGGAAAAATGAATTGAGTCGATATTTTCATTTTTTTATTAATTATTTGGATTGATGAACTAAATCAGATAGTTATATGAGTGAAAGAAAACAGCTTATATATAAATTTGCTGTCAAAATATTGAGTCTCATTTTCTATGTATAAGAGTTAGAGAGTTGGGCGGAAATAAACAAAAATAAAAGAGACCATTTATCCCAAGATTGGTTGATTAGTCATCCTAACTTGAAGCGGGTTCAAAAGATTAACCATATTAATTTTTCACTATTACTATTGTTTATATGTATTCTCATACATGTATTACCATAACATAATGGATGATTGAACAAAAACGAGTGGATAGTTAGAAACACCAATATACGAAAAGGATTAGTAATGGCAATTATGGAAATTATCCAAAAGTATATTTCTGCATAATATACAAAGAATATTAATTGGGGCTTTAAGTTGGTAGAAATGATCAGGCAGTACTACCCACAATTCCAATCCAGAGTATGCTCCTATCCACGTATTAAATAAATAACTATTTGAAACGAAATAATCCTTTACTTGTATTTTCTAAGCCCTTTATTTCTCAGAAAAAGAAAGAAGAATAGAAAATATATATATATATAGTATATAGAAAAGAATCCAATTCCAATAGAAATTACAATAGAAAATAAAAAAAAAAAAAGATCTTTCTTTACTTTTATTCTTTCCTTTTTATATCCATATTCGCATAAATAGAATTCATATCATAATTCATAAAGGAATGTAATGTATAACGTAAGTGAAAAAAAAAAAAAAAGCCGGGTTGTTTCTACTTTTACAAGGAGTATTTTATTGAAGAATGGAATTATTACTCAACAAAAAAAAATTTCAATTTTTTACGAAAGTAAAAATTTTTTAAAGATAAAGAAAGGATGAGATCAATTCAGAAGTATTTTCAATTTGATTTATTATTCAAATTGGAGTTCTTATTATTTATTAATAATTTTAATTTATTATATTATTATATTTATTCTTAATTATATTATTATATATTATATAAATATTATAAATATAATTTTGTTCCTTTGTTCTAAAATTCATATTTATATATATTTTAATTTTATTTATATATATTTTAATTTATATATATTATTTATAATTATATATATTATTTATAATTTTTATATTATTTATAATTTTGATTTATATATATTATTTATAATTAAAAAAAAAAAAAACATATTATTGTTAAACAATAACAGATAGAATTCAATTGATCTAATTCAGGATCGTATGATATATTTTGACCTTATCTATCTTATAAACATATCAAGATAAAATACCCGGTCCTTAGATTTATTTAAGGTCCTCAAGGAGCCGTATGAGATGAAAATCTCATGTACGGTTCTGTACTAGCGATGGAAACAGTAATAGTATCATCGACTATAATTATCTAATAGTTCAAGTACAGTTGATATAGTCGAGGCTCAATCAAAATATGGTTTTTGGGGATGGAATTTGTGGCGTCAACCTATAGGGTTTATCATTTTTCTAATTTCTTCCCTAGCAGAATGTGAAAGATTACCTTTTGATTTACCAGAAGCAGAAGAAGAATTAGTAGCAGGTTATCAAACCGAATACTCGGGTATCAAATTTGGGTTATTTTACGTTGCTTCCTATCTAAACTTATTAGTTTCTTCATTATTTGTAACAGTTCTTTACTTAGGCGGTTGGAATATCTCTATTCCATATATATTTGTTTCTGAGCTTTTTGAAATAAATAAAACATATAGAGTTTTTGAACCAATAATTGGTATTTTCATTACATTAGCTAAAACGTATTTGTTTTTGTTCATTCCTATCACAACAAGATGGACTTTACCTAGGCTACGAATGGACCAACTATTGAATCTTGGATGGAAATTTCTTTTACCTATTTCTCTTGGAAATCTATTATTAACAACTTCTTTCCAACTCTTTTCACTGTAAAGGACTATCTTATATTCACAATTTGGATCAAACAAGAGAAATAAACAAACATAAAATTATTCATATATATATATTCCCAATATGTTTTCGATAATAACTGGGTTCATGAATTATGGTCAACAAACAGTACGAGCTGCAAGGTACATTGGTCAAGGTTTCATGATTACCTTATCCCACGTAAATCGTTTACCCATAACTATTCAATATCCTTATGAAAAATTAATTACTGCGGAGCGTTTCCGCGGTCGAATCCATTTTGAATTTGATAAATGTATTGCTTGTGAAGTATGTGTGCGTGTATGTCCTATAGATCTACCTGTCGTTGATTGGAAATTAGAAACTGATATTCGCAAGAAACGATTACTTAATTATAGTATTGATTTTGGAATCTGTATATTTTGTGGTAACTGTGTTGAGTATTGTCCAACAAATTGTTTATCAATGACTGAAGAATATGAACTTTCTACTTATGATCGTCACGAATTGAATTATAATCAAATTGCCTTGGGTCGTTTACCAATGTCAGTAATTAACGATTATACAATTCGAACAATTTTGAATTCGCCTCATAAGTCAATCTCTTGATTTAAGATTAAAAAAAAATGGTGTAATAAAATTGTGTAATGTAATTACTAAGATTCGATTTTGATCTAAAAGAATGAGATTTTTCGTTTTCTTTGGTTAATAACTACAAATCTCAAGTATTGATTGGTAAAAATCATGTCTTAATTTGGATTGAAAATCTATTAATTCATATATCTGAAATTATTTCAAAAACTAAAAACTATATATAATTTTTAGTTTTTGATAGGAATATTTTTTGAATCATCAATTTTTTTTTCTGGTCTGGTCTCAATAAGGGCATGAAAAACATTTTGATTTATTTATTTCTTATTTTACATATAATGGATTTACCTGGACCAATACATGATTTTCTTTTAGTCTTTCTGGGCTTAGGTCTTCTATTAGGAGGTATAGGAGTAGTATTACTTACTAACCCAATTTTTTCTGCCTTTTCATTGGGACTGGTTCTTGTTTGTATATCCTTATTCTATATTCTATTAAATTCATATTTTGTAGCTGCTGCCCAACTCCTTATTTACGTGGGAGCTATAAATGTTTTAATCCTATTTGCTGTAATGTTCATGAATGGTTCAGACTATTCCAACGATTTTACTCTTTGGACCATTGGGGATGGGGTTACTTTGTTGGTTTGTACAAGTATTTTTCTTTTACTAATGACTACTATTACGGATACGTCATGGTACGGGATTATTTGGACTACAAGATCAAACCAGATTATAGAGCAAGATTTGATAAGTAATAGTCAACAAATTGGAATTCATTTATCAACAGATTTTTTTCTTCCATTTGAATTCATTTCGATAATTCTTTTAGTTGCTTTAATAGGTGCAATTGCCGTGGCGCGCCAATAATAAATCTATAAAATTAGCAACAGCAATCAAAATCAAATTTCATTTTGTGTTATCACATTTATTTTCCTTCAATTAAAATTTAAGATTGTTTATGTATAAAATAAAAAGATAAAATAGAAATTTGATTTTATTTGATCTATTACTAATAGTTTATTCCGTACTTTTTTTTTGATTCTAGTCAATTGAATCCGTCGAATTTTTGTTCATATTATATTGAAATGAATTGAAATTGATAAGGAGTTGATCAATGATGCTCGAACATGTACTTGTTTTGAGTGCTTACTTATTTTCTATCGGTATCTATGGATTGATCACGAGCCGAAATATGGTTAGAGCCCTTATGTGTCTTGAACTTATACTGAATGCGGTTAATATAAATTTCGTAACATTTTCTGATTTTTTTGATAGTCGCCAATTAAAAGGAAATATTTTCTCCATTTTTGTTATAGCTATTGCAGCCGCTGAAGCAGCTATTGGACCAGCAATTGTTTCGTCAATTTATCGTAACAGAAAATCAATTCGTATAAATCAATCTAATTTGTTGCATAAGTAGTATTAATCATAGAAATTAGAATATTGATAAGTTTGAATTAGCATATATTCTACATAATAATGATCCGGTTTGCGAAAATGTAAGAAATCAAAGTATCTTGGCTCTTTCACATGAGTTGATTCAGAAGTAGGTAGATTAGTAGGTAAATTGATTCAAAAAAATTCTGATAAATCATTGATTCATCTGGTGTCTAAATATATGATTCGTTTACAAGTTTACTAGATCGAAATTTCTAATTAAAAAAAATTCTAGATCCAATGTCACATTCAGTAAAGATTTATGATACATGTATAGGGTGCACTCAATGTGTCCGAGCCTGCCCCACAGATGTATTAGAAATGATACCTTGGGACGGGTGTAAAGCTAAGCAAATTGCTTCTGCTCCAAGAACAGAAGACTGTGTGGGTTGTAAGAGATGTGAATCCGCCTGTCCAACCGATTTTTTGAGTGTTCGAGTTTATTTATGGCATGAAACAACTCGAAGTATGGGTCTAGCTTATTGATCCATTCCAAAAAACCTACTCGAATACGAATACATTTTATTTTTTTTTTCCCTTTTCCGACAAAAACAAAAACCCGTGCTCCAAAATAGTGGAGCACGGGTTTTTGTTTTTGTCGGTCCAAGTTTATTTTATTTTTACCACGAATTACTTTCCTTGGTTAACGATAGTTGTATTTTTGCCAATCTTTGCGGGTTCCTTAATTTTCTTTCTTCCTCATAGAGGAAATAAGGTAATTAGATGGTATACTCTTTGTATATGTATAATAGAACTCCTTCTAACAACCTATGCATTTGGTTATCATTTCCAATTGGACGATCCATTAATCCAATTAATAGAAAATTATAAATGGATCAATTTTTTTGATTTTTACTGGAGATTGGGAATAGATGGAATTTCTATAGGACCTGTTTTGCTAACGGGATTTATCACCACTTTAGCTACTTTAGCGGCTCGGCCGGTTACTCGAGATTCCCGATTATTTCATTTCCTGATGTTAGCAATGTATAGCGGTCAAATAGGACCATTTTCTTCTCAAGACCTTTTACTTTTTTTCATCATGTGGGAATTAGAACTAATTCCAGTTTATCTACTTCTCTCCATGTGGGGGGGAAAGAAACGTTTATATTCAGCTACAAAATTTATTTTGTACACTGCAGTAAGTTCTGTTTTTTTATTAATGGGAATTCTGGGTATTTGTTTATATGGTTCTAATGAACCAACATTAAATTTTGAAACATCAGCTAATCAATCCTATCCTGTAGCAGTGGAAATACTATTTTATCTTGGATTTTTTATTGCTTTTGCTGTCAAATTGCCGATTATACCCTTACATACATGGTTACCAGACACTCATGGAGAGGCGCATTACAGTACTTGTATGCTTCTAGCTGGAATCTTATTAAAAATGGGAGCATATGGGTTGGTTCGGATCAATATGGGATTATTTCCTCACTCTCATTCTCTATTTTCTCCCTGGTTGATGATAATAGGCACAATTCAAATAATCTATGCAGCTTCAACATCTCCAGGGCAATATAATTTAAAAAAAAGAATAGCTTACTCCTCCGTATCTCATATGGGTTTCATAATTATAGGACTTGGTTCTATAAGCGATACAGGACTCAATGGAGCTATTTTACAAATAATTTCTCATGGATTTATTGGTGCTGCGCTTTTTTTCTTGGCAGGAACGAGTTATGATAGAATACGTCTTGTTTATCTCGACAAAATGGGCGGAATGGCTATCACAATTCCAAAAATATTCGCAACTTTCAGTATTTTATCAATGGCCTCTCTTGCATTACCGGGCATGAGCGGTTTTGTTGCAGAATTGATAGTATTTTTTGGAATACTTACTAGCCAAAAATATCTTTTAATGACAAAAATATTAATTACTTTTGTAATGGCAATTGGTATGATATTAACTCCTATTTATTCATTATCTATGTTACGCCAGATGTTCTATGGATACAAGTTTTTAAATTTGAATACTCAAAACTCTTATTTTGTTGATTCTGGACCGCGAGAGTTATTTATTTCGATCTCTATCCTTCTACCTGTAATAGCTATTGGGATTTATCCAGATTTCGTTTTCTCATTATCAGTTGACAAAGTCGAAGCTGTTGTATCTAATTATTTTTTTCGATAGTTTTTATTTTTACTTATAAAAAATAAAAAATAGGAATTCTATTCTAAGCAGTAAGTATGTAAGCCATCGAAAACCCTTTTTGTAAAGGAATGGAAATGAAGTAATTCAAAGGGTTTTCGACGGCTTACATGAAGTTTTCTTATATAGACACTTAAGCTGTACTATCTTTGTTTTGAATTCGTCAAGTACTTTTTTCAAGATGTTAATGTAAATGAACCATAACTATGCAATCCTATTCCGAATAAATTTACCCCAAAATAACATATCCAAATTATAAGAAAACCTATCGAAGCTACAATTGCGGAATTTACACTTTCCCAATTTTGATTTGTTCGAGTATGTAAATAAATTGCAAATATGGTCCAAGTAATAAATGCCCAAGTCTCCTTTGGATCCCAATTCCAATATGATCCCCATGCTTCATTAGCCCATACTGCTCCTGAAAGAATACCTATGGTTAAAAAGATAAACCCTAAACTAATAATACGATAACTCCAAAGATCCAATTGTTGAATTAATTGAAACCTGTAATAATTCCGAGAAGAAAGAAAAGAAATGTTTGGTAAAACATTGTTTTTTTCGCTAACGTATTGAATACTAAAAATCCTTATTAATTTTCGAAATTTAATGACTAGAAGGGCTAGTGATAATAATGATCCGCATAAAAGAGCCGCATATCCCAATACCATCATACTTACGTGCATCATTAACCAATGAGATTGGAGAGCAGGTACTAATATTTCGGATTGATGCATTTCAGTTAAAAGACCCGAAGTAGCAAAACCTTGGGTAAAAATAGCACTTGGTGCCGTTATTGCTTTTAAATTGAAATAGGTTTTATTTTTTTGTAAATATGGAACCATATGAATTATGGAGAAACTCCAGGAAAGAAAGATTAATGATTCATATAAATTACTTAATGGTAAATGTCCAAAATAAATCCAACGAGTAACTAATAATCCTGTTATACAAAAAAAAATAGTTATCATGCCCGTTTGAGACGAATCATATAGTCCTACGATTTCATCGACTAATAATGTTATTAAATGAATTGTAATTACAATTGAAACGACTGAAAAGGATATATGAGCTAAGATATGCTCTAAAGTTAAAAATATCATAAATTTTTTAAATAAAAAAAAAAAGGGGGGGGGGAAGAACTTTTCTTTCAGTATAGGAATGGAAATCGGGAATTGAATTCATTATAGAACTTTTTTTTTATTTGAATTTTCTAGGACTTACTTTTTTAGAAGATGGCATGCCGCCACTCGGACTCGAACCGAGATGCTTTAGCACTGCTTCCTAAGAGCAGCGTGTCTACCGATTTCACCATAGCGGCTTGCTCGAAATCATAATAACTTTTTTTTATTCAATCGTCGAGATTAAAGTAGTCAATTCAATATTTTTTTTTAGGAAACATTCCAATTAATAAATAATAACTTGTAACTTGGTTTTAAATTATAGATTTTAACGTAACGTTTTCAATAGTTTTTATTTTTGTATTTAGATTTATTATTTACTTATAAGGGATAAGGGTACCTGTTTTATTTAACTTAACAATACAATAGGTTTTGATAATTTATTAGTTTATGCTCGACTAAAATGTAATTCTTCGAACGTTATAGTTATGACTTCAATTCATGAATAGAACTCAAAAGAAAATGTTTTTTATTATTTACATTTTAAAATTTATTTCTCATTTAGATTATTTAGTTTATGGATCTAATAAAAAATATGAATCTAATAAAAAATGAATTTTTTGATGTAGAAATAGGATTTTCTGTATTACAAATTTAGTAATATACACAATAGATTTAGGGAATTATTTGCATAGCTTTGTATTAATTGTTAGGGATTTAGTTGTGTAGCGGATTTTTGTTAAAATTTAATAAACCAATTAAATATTGTTACGTCTTGAGCCAGAATTGCAAATAAAATAATGCAAATTCCAATTTAGATCATAATTGTACGGTATTTCAAAAAAAAAATATTTTCTAATGAAATAAAATTATAATTCTATTTTCAATTATTGAATCGATGGGGAAAATAGGAATCCCCATCCCAAAAACGATAAAATATACTAAAAAGAAAGGTGAAATCGTGTGCTTGCGTTTATTCTTTTTCAAACACAAAAGTAAAAGTACTATTTTAAAAAGTAAAAGTACTTTTTTAGAATTCTAATTCAGTAGACAAAAAAAATGATTCTACTATAAAAGCAAAACAAATTCAATTTAAGATTATAATTAGGTTAAAACATTAGAGAATCCAAAAAATTCTTTTTATTTATACATTCATTATATATTATTTTATTCTTATTTATTCATTCTTATTCTTATTTATTATTCATTCTTATTTATTCTATTTTTTATTTCATTTTCATTTAATATCTAATATCCATTTTTTTTTTTTCAAATCAGACCAATTCAGATTATTTCAATCTTTGATTATTTATTTTTTGTATAAAAAAAACTTTTTGAACTCTTCGTAGAAAGAGATTTCCCTAATGAAAAAGCTTTCAATGCCGCCCAATATCCTTTCCTTTTCCAAATATTTTTACGAATCCTTTTTTTTGATATA